ATTCATTTAAATTGGAAGTTGATCCAATTTCCCAATTTTGTTTCGCAAGTTCAAAATCCAATTTTTCAATTTTTCAGTGAACTTTGGATAGAAATCGCGAGAATTAATTTTTTCCCCGAATGGATTATTCAGAGGTAAAGGATTAAATTCCCTTAAGAAATAAAGTTTTTGATCGGAATAGTAATTAAACCGAACGACCCCTTAACTATTAAGTAAGGAGGTTCGTAGAACGAATCACACTTTTACCACTAAACTATACCCGCTACAATGATATTATTGTATACAAATGGGCCTTTTGTCAAGCTAGGATCATAAAAAATCATGAAAATGAGAGTGATAACGTTTTGCACAAGGGTTTTCAATTTGATGAAACTTGGAGAAGAGGGCTTATTTACAAGGCCTATACCTTTCGTGTGCGGGAAGAGTGTTGCTAGATACGACTTACCAAAAGCGCTCAAAGCATAACAAAAAAATGCAGTGTCTAAAGTTTCATTTTCGTTATTCGAGAAAAGCAGTCAAGTAACTAAAAAAGGAAGAAAAATGAATAGGACAGGGTACTTTTGATAGACTAAGTTCGAGAAAGTTATCGCGTAAGGATGGAAATAGTCCTTTTTCTTTTGGGTCTTGCTTGAAATATAGTCAAAAAAGCTAGTAAGTCTTTTTGTTGTCAAGAGAAATTTCGTTCGAATTTGATGGAATCAAAAAAGGCCCGGTTGGGTAGTGACCGGGCCGGGCCGTGGAAAGAAAAGGGCCTTTCGAAGAAAATCAAAGCAAGGAAGTCCTCGTTCTTTAATCTTTCGTTTTCTTTATATTAGATCTTTTGAATTTTGACTTTATCGAAACGGAATAGCTAAGAAAAGTTTTCCCTATCTTGAGAATCAAAATAAAGAAGGAGAAAGAAAGACGGTTTTGAATCCTTATTTTCATGTGGAATGTAACATATTAATAATTATAATTATCTTTTTCAATAGGGAGAGATGGCTGAGTGGACGAAAGCGGCGGATTGCTAATCCGTTGTACGAGTTATTCGTACCGAGGGTTCGAATCCCTCTCTTTCCGTTTTCGTCGATGACTTGATATTTTCTTTTCTTTCAAATTTCACAAACCCCTTTTTCCTAGTTAAATGTGTGGAATAGATAAAAACTCTTAAGAAAATGAAAAAATCAAGATAGAAAAACGAAAAAACCTTTATTCTTCACGTCCAGGATTACGTCCTGGGTCATTAGATAGGAATCCAAAGATGAAGAGAGAAACAAAGAATATTACTACTGTGTAAACGAAAAGTTTGAGCGTAAGCATTACACAATCTCCAAGAGCCTTTTTAGAAAAAACGAGAAAAGATAATAGATCGTCCATTTTTCTACCCCATATTCTATTTTGACACCAAGAAATGAAGTGCTTTCTCGAACTCGAAAATAAGTCTATCAGGTCAAATAAGAGTCTTTGATTCCCCAAGATGACTTCATGCCCATAATGAGATATGGGCGTGGGACCCTAATTCTGTATAAAATCACATAAAAATTAAGGCCTTGCACTGGAAAAAGGGTCAGAATGGGGAAATGTGGCGAGCCGGGTTTGATTTCTCGCGGCGATCGAAGAATTTCAACGTTTGCCTCAAAGATTGCTGCGGGAAAGACTTATTTGATCTTATCAATCGTTAGAAATTTTTCTCGAAGAAATCGTGCATTTTCTAGGATAGTCTAGGATAGTATTAAGTATCTTATCGAAAACTTACAGCAGCTTGCCAAACAAAGGCTAAAAGAAAAAAGAAGAGGGGTATGACTGGCATAATACCTACGATTGGATTTAAAAAAGCATAGGCCTCGGGCAATTTGGCAAAGAAAAGACTAGTTGGAGAAAGGGCAGAATTAAAACAGATACAGATCAAACTTAATAGATTAAGCATAGTAGACATTTTGTTCTTGACGATAATTGCAATTTGATTGAGTTCTTGAGATAAGGAAAATGGAAGAAAGTAAGGTAGACAAAAAAATCCTTCTTTTTCTTTGAACCGGCCCAATCAAAAATCCTCCAATTCTCAAAGGCGAATAGAAGAAATCATATTTTCATCTACCATTTTAATTACATTCTATCTAATGATCAATAAATTCAGTCGAATTCGATATCTAGACGGGTCAAATTCCTAGCACAAATCTAGAATCTATATAATTCCATTACCCCTTCTCTATAATCTCTTCTCTATAATCTCTTAGCGTCAAATTGTCGCTAGAGATTTGGGCGGGCCTTTACAAAGATTTATTGTAATAAATTTATTGTAATAATCTAATTAAAATTATAAAAAAAAAAATCAACGTGATACGGGTAGTTGGTAAAAATCTTTCTTTTGAATATAATAAGAATCATAAAATGAATTAAAAAATCGACGTGACAATGGGGCGTAGCCGAGTGGTAAGGCGACGGGTTTTGGTCCCGGTAATCGAAGGTTCGATCCCTTTCGTCCCACAGGCCTAGAATGATTTCAAAGCATCAAGTCAAATCATCAAATAAAAGGCCTGTTCGATGTCGTAATTCTTTCCGCAATTTGGGTAATTTTTCATTGAGATAATGGATATTTTCTATTCATTCTTTAATTTATTTTTGAGGGAGGCACAACCGCTATGAATTCATCTGAGAAGAACGACGTGGGGCCTAAGTGCCCCTGTTACTGTTACTACTGTAGTACTTATCTTTCGGCAAATCGTCCGAAAGATTGCTCTAATAATCCTAACTATAATAGGAATAGTTCAAAAGATTATTATAGTTCAAACTATAACCTTAAAAAGAAAAAGAGTAAAAACGGGGACGGGGTAAATGGGAAGAGGTTTCCCGAGTTGGAAAAGGAAAGTCTTTTTCCACAAACAGACGAAACTGGGCGACAATTTTTTTCTGCTCGGAAAAAGCACGAACCGGCGCTCGCGTGCCCCCACGGCAAAAAATGCCATGGGTACAAGCACTCGTACAATAAGGGTCATTGCGAGACTTGTAAGATTTTTTTGGAAGCCTTCCAATCGGGAAGTGGGGCAGGCGAAAGGTGGATCAATGAAAAGATTCAGCGCCTCTCAAAAAATCGTAAGACGCTGGAGGCCTTCCAAGGGGCCATAAAATCCCTCCTAAAGGAGGCCGCACAAAAACCAAAAACCGAGCGCAATGCTTGGCACCTTGGATTTTGGCACGGAGCGTTACTGTGGTTGCAAAGGCTAAGTCCCGAGGATTGATAAAATGATTCTCTAAACGAATCAATCCTATGGTTCATAGAAAAAATCTTCCAGTCGAAGATTTATTCGGAAAAACAGACATTATTATGTCTATGTACCGACTGAACCAATGACTAGTCATGATTCCATAATTGAATCAGTTCCATAAGGGGTTCCAAATTAGAGGAATGTTATGGTTAAACTTCGTTTAAAACGCTGTGGTAGAAAGCAACGTGCGACTTATCGAATCGTTGCAATTGATGTTCGCTCCCGAAGAGAAGGAAGAGATCTTCGAAAAGTGGGTTTTTATGATCCGATAAAGAACCAAACGTATTTAAACGTTCCTGCTATTCTATATTTTCTTGAAAAGGGTGCTCAGCCTACAGAAACTGTTCGGGACATTTTAAAACAGTCGGAAGTTTTTAACGAACTTTGCCCCAATCAAATAAAATTGAATTAATTTAAGGAAATAAGGGGGGTATATGCTACCCCTTTCTAGAACTTTTATCTATTTTGTTTATTTAGTGATTGACTAAATTCGAGATTTTTTTTGACTTCTTATTTTTTCTTCCCCTAGCTAAACTTTTTTGTATCTATGGAGTGCCAATCTAACTCAAGTCCTTATTTTTTGGAATATTTTTCAACCGAATTTCTTATCTTTTTTCATTATATCCTTTTCTTAACCTTTATATTGACAACAATGCATTGACGAAATATAATGAAGCGTGATAAAGGGATCTCTTTTTTTCTAACGGGATCTCTTTATTTCCGTCCCATTGGTTTGGTTTTTGTCTTACTTTAGTCAAAATAAGGGGTTCGTTGGATGCGCTTTGATAGACGCATTTTTGCTTGAAAACGTGAATAACAATAACATAAGGAAGGATCTATCATTATTTCTGGTTTTTCTTTTATCGAAAAATTTCTTTTCATATGAGTTATTACGTTTTCTGTTCTTAATCGAGTCGAAAATGGGTTTTTATGCTTTGATTCGCTCGTCGAATCATTTTTTTCATTCTGATTATATCTACATACTTTTTCTTCTATTCGGGTTGCTAACTCAACGGTAGAGTACTCGGCTTTTAAGTGCGACTCGGATCTTTTACACATTTAGATGAAGCGATGAATTCATCCATACCATCGGTAAAGTTTGGAAGACCACGACTGATCCTAAAAGGGAATGAATGGAAAAAATAGCATGTCGTAGCAACCAAGAGTTCTGAGAATCTTTTCTTCTGTCCCGATCGGGACAAAACTTTGTTTAACTTATTGGAAGGGAGTCAAATGGATTCAATTTCAAGTTGGGTCGAATGAATAAATGGATAGAGCCCTCTGGCTTCAATTAATTTAATGAAATTATAAGGAACGAAAAAGCAACGAGCTCCTATTCTTAATTTGAATGATTACCCGATCTAATTAGACGTTAAAAATATATTAGTGCCTGAATACGGGTAAGGGCTTATCCGAGAAGCGGATTCTTTATTTTTTCATGAATCCTAAATATTAGCATTCTCCATTCCAGAATGGAGCTGTGTGCGTATAAGAAAGAGTAGATTGATAACAAAATTTCCAAAATCAAAAGAGCGATTGGGTTGAAAAAATAAAGGATTTCTAAACATCTTGTTATCCTAGAACGCATATAAACGATTTCAAGAAAATGGAAAAAGAGAGGATCGAGAATCTGTTGATAAGTTTACCTGTATCCGAGGTATCGCTTCTTTAATCTTACTCGAAAAATACCTTGTTTTGACTGTATCGCACTCTGTATCATTTGATAACTTCCAAAATCCTCTACCTTTGGTTCAAATA